TTGTAATATTTTGTATTTAATATATAAATTAAAAGTTTTTTTTTAAAATTTATTTGTGTACAATTCTATTTATTTTGAATTAATTTGTTGAAATTTTGCTTAAGAATAATTTATTTTATATATATATATAATAAATAATTTATATTAATATATTACATTTAATTTAATATAACTACCTATAAGGTTATTTTATTATTATTAAACTCTTATTTTAATACATATATTTACCGAGGATTATAGCTACTTATATTTTTTTTTTTAGAAGAAATTATTATATTATAAAATATATATTTATATGTAATTAAATATATTATATTATTATAATTAGATATAATAAATACAATTTATATTATATAATATAGGTTATTATTTTAATATAGATATTTATATTATAGTTATATGATATAATATATATTAATTATTATTAATTAGATAAATTAACTAAAGATTATTTATTATAAATTAATATAATACAAATTGTATAATAATTACATATTATATTAATTTAGATAATGATATTCAATATATTTATTATATTATTTAATCTTTCTTTATAGTTAATGAAAAGAAAGATTAAATAGAAAAGAAATACAATACATTTATTGGTATAAGAGTACCATATCTATCTTATTTATATATAATAGAGAAGTTGTTGTGGTCAATAAGAGCGGATTATTTCTTTTTTTTTTTAATTATTTATTGTTTTTTTTATTTTTATTTTCTTTAAATATTTGTAAATCTTATTTTTTGTTAATTTCTTAGTTTTTCAATTTTTTTATTTGTTTTGTAAAAGTTTTATTCTTGCTTGTTTATTCACTATTTCTTTGTATTATATGTAAGTTTTGTTAAACTAAATGTTCTATTTTGCAGTAATTTGATTTAATTATCAAGTGAATTTGGATTTAGCAATTGATTTAGTATTGGCATATTTCGTGCCAGCAGCCGCGGTTATACGATTAATACAAGTGAATATTATTGGTTAAGACAGTTATTTATATTATTTGGGTTAAAATGTAAATTTTTAAGGTGAAATATTAAAATTTATTAATATCTCTTTTTATGAATCTGTGAAATTTAAATAATAAACTAGGATTAGATACCCTATTATTTTAAAAGTTAATTATGTTTACCAGGGTACTATTAGTTAAGGTCTTTAAACCCAAAGAATTTGGCGGTATCTCATTCCATTCAGAGGAACCTACCCCGTAATTGATAATACACGATTTACTCTACTTAATTTATTTGTTTGTATATCTCCGTTATCAGAGAATCTTTTTAGGGTTATAATTCTCAGGATTTATAATTATAAAATATTTCAGGTCAAGGTGCAGCTTATAGTTAAGAGGAGGTGGGTTACAATATATTTTTGTGTATAATGGATTCAATAGTGAAATACTTTTGATGAAGGTGGATTTGATAGTAATTTGATTTATTTAATTTAACTGATATTGGCTCTGAGATGTGTACACATCGCCCGTCGCTCTCATTATTGATTATTCTATTTAAATTATTTTAGATTATCTTTTATTTTAGATGAGATAAGTCGTAACATAGTAGATGTACTGGAAAGTGTATCTAGGAAGAGTTTCAAAACATAACTTATTAGTAAAGTATTTCATTTACACTGAAAATTTTTCTGTGCGAATCAGGATGTTTTGATTATTAATTATATTATATTGTTTTTTTGTATATCTAATTATTTAATATAAGTAATTTTATTGTTTTTTGTCTAAGTATATTTTATAGAATTGATTTTTAAAATTATAGCTTATTGGTAATGTAAGTGTTTTATGTAATATTTTTTTAAATTTTAAAAAGTAGATTTTATTTGTTGTACCTTTTGTATCAGGGTTTATCAAAATTTTGGTATTTATTTACTTATCTCGATTTGGGTTGATTTATAAATAATTTATAGTTAATGTTTCATAATTATTATAAAATTATTTATAGAAATGATATGTTATTCGTTTCCTAAGATATCTAGTTTCTTAAGAAAAAATTTAATTTTTTGAAGTTGATTGGTTTTATTTAATTTTTTAATTATAAATATCAACTTATTTATACTTTAAGGGATAAGCTTTAAAGTTAATTATCCTATAATTTTCTTTTTTAAATATAATAGTAGGCTACAAACCAGCTATCTTTAAGACTACGTTTTAGTTCATTATTTTTTATTTTGATTTTTTAAAACTTTTAGGGTTTTTATTAAGGTTCTTGATTTAATTTATTAATCTTTGTAATAATGATAGAATTAGTATATTTATTTATCTAAAATTTTTTTTTCTTTTAATTTATTATAAGGAATTAGGCAAAATTGATTTCGCCTTGTTTATCAAAAAACAATGTCCTTCTTGAAGAATATTTTGGAGGTCTGGCCTGCTCACTGAGCGATTTTTAAAAGAGCCGCGGTATTTTGACCGTGCAAAAGGTAGCATAATCATTAGTCTCTTAATTGGTGGCTGGAATGAATGGCTTGACGAGAAATCTACTGTCTCTTAATAATTTTTTGAATTTAACTTTTAAGTCAAAAGGCTTAAATTTATCTTTAGGACGAGAAGACCCTATAGAGCTTAACATTTTACTTTTATATAGTTTTTGGTTAGTCTTTCTGTATTTAATTATAATGTTTTGTTGGGGTGACATAAAGAATAAATAAACTCTTTATTATTATATCATTGATTTATGTTTGTTGTTTTGATCCATAATTTATGATCATAAGATTAAGTTACCTTAGGGATAACAGCGTAATTGTTTTCGAGAGCTCATATCGACAAAGCAGATTGCGACCTCGATGTTGGATTAAGAAAAAATTTGGGTGCAGGAGCCCATTATTTAGGTCTGTTCGACCTTTAAATTCTTACATGATCTGAGTTCAGACCGGCGTGAGCCAGGTCGGTTTCTATCCTAAGATTATTAATTCATATTAGTACGAAAGGACCATATGGTTAAAATATTTTTTATATTACTGATTAATATTAATTAATTTACTATTTTGACAGATTAATGTGTTGAATTTAGAATTCATTAATGTAGATTTTTTCTACAAATAGTATTGATACTTTATGATTTATTTATATTTATTTTAAATTTTCTTTTATTAGTTATTTGTGTTTTAATTAGTGTTGCTTTTTTAACTTTGCTAGAACGAAAAGTTTTAGGATATATCCAAATTCGTAAAGGTCCAAATAAAGTTGGATTTGTAGGTATTCCCCAGCCTTTTAGTGATGCTATTAAGTTAATTTGTAAGGAGCAGCCAATTCCTATTATATCTAATTATTTACTTTATTATTTTTCTCCTGTTTTTAATTTAATAATTTCATTAGCTGTATGAGTGATTTTCCCTTATTTAACTTATATATGTTCTTTTTCTTATGGTTTTTTATTTTTTTTATGTTGCACTAGACTTGGTGTTTATACTGTTATAATTGCTGGTTGATCTTCTAATTCAAATTATTCTTTATTAGGTTCTTTACGTTCTGTTGCCCAAACAATTTCATATGAGGTTAGATTAGCTTTAATTTTATTATCTTTAATTATTTTAATTGGTAGTTTTAATATATTTGATTTTATAAATTATCAGCTTTATTGTTGATTTGTTATTATTTCTTTTCCTCTGGCCTTAGCTTGTTTTGCTTCTTGTTTAGCTGAGACTAATCGAACTCCTTTTGATTTTGCTGAGGGTGAATCTGAATTGGTTTCTGGGTTTAATATTGAATATGGTGCAGGTGGATTTACTTTAATTTTTTTGGCTGAATATACTAGAATTGTTTTTATAAGAATATTATTAGCTTTAATTTTTTTAGGGGGTGATTTTTATTCTTTTATATTTTTTATTAAGCTTGCTATTGTGTCTTTTGGCTTCATTTGGGTCCGAGGTCTTACCACGTTTCGTTATGATAAATTGATATATTTGGCTTGAAAGAGTTTTTTACCTTTGTCTTTGAATTTTTTTATTTTCTTTGTTGGATTAAAAATTTTATTAATTTCATTTATTTAGTGAAATTTTTTGAGAAAAGTTAATAGAAGAGTTAAACTTCTAGTTTTATGTTTTCAAAACATATGCTTTTCCTAAGCTAATTAACTTTATTTTATTCCTTGATTAATTTATCTCATGCGTTTGCAATATGTACATTAATTAAGAAATATAAAAAGTAAATAATTGTTAAGATTTGTCCTGTTATGATATATGGTTCTTCAACTGGCCGTTTACCAATTCATGTTAATAAACATACAACAACTACTATAATTCAAAATATAACTTGATTGATAGGATAAAATTGAATACCTCGGAATGGTGTTTTATTATAGAATGGTATAATTATTAAAATACTAATTGATAGAAATAATGCAATAACACCTCCTAGCTTATTAGGAATTGATCGTAGAATTGCGTAAGCGAATAAAAAGTATCATTCTGGCTGAATATGAACTGGTGTTACTAAAGGGTTTGCGGGTACAAAATTGTCTGGATCTCCTAATAAATAAGGGTTAATTAAACATAATATAATTAAAAGTGATGTTATTAATACAAATGTAATAGAGTCTTTAAAAGTGAAGTAAGGATGAAATGGGATTTTTTCAATATCTCCATTTAATCCTAATGGATTATTAGATCCTGTTTGATGTAAAAAAAATAGATGGATTGCAGCTATAGCTGCAATGATAAATGGTAATACAAAGTGGAATGTGAAAAATCGATTTAATGTTGCATTGTCAACAGCGAATCCCCCTCAAACTCATTGAACTAAGTCTGTCCCCAAGTATGGGATTGCTGATAATAGATTAGTAATTACTGTTGCACCTCAGAATGATATTTGACCTCAAGGTAACACATATCCTATAAAAGCAGTTGCTATTACTAAAAATAGAATTACTGTTCCAATTATTCAAGTATGTATATACATATAAGATCCATAATAAATTCCACGTCCTACGTGTAAATAAATACAAATAAAAAATATTGATGCTCCGTTTGCATGTAAAGTTCGGATAATCCATCCATTATTTACATCCCGACAAATATGAACTACACTACTAAATGCTATTTCAATATTTGATGTATAGTGTATAGCTAAAAATAATCCAGTTACAATTTGAATTACTAAACATAAACCTAATAGGGACCCAAAATTTCACCAAAATGAAATATTTGTTGGTGCGGGTAAATCTACTAATGAATTATTAATAATTTTAATTAAAGGGTGTCTTAATCGTAAGGGTTTATTCATTAGTAAAATTATATTATTTTACGAATAGGCCCCTGATTAATATTGGTAATTTTTACTACTGCTAACAATGCTAAAAATAAATAAATTATTATTATTATTGTAATAATGAATGTTGGTTTATTATATAATTTTTCTAAAGATATTGTTATTTCTTGATAATTAATTGAGTTATTAATATTTATAGTTTCTGTATTTTTAAAGAAATCTATAAATATTATTATATCTAATATAATTAATCTTAATATAATTAAAATTCATATAGTTAAAGTAGTGATTATAGTAATTGATTTAGGTTGAAATATTTCGTTTGATGCAATTCTTGTAATATAAATAAATAAGACTAATATACCTCCAAGAAATGTAAGAAATAAAATATATGATAATCAAAAACTTTCTATTATTGTTCCTGTTATTAATCCAACAAGAAAGGTTTGAAGGATAATGAAAAGTATTATTGATATTGGGTGTCTTAATTTAATAAAATTAATGTTTAATACATTTGATAATGATATAATTATTATTTTAATCATTTCAAGGGTTAGTTTATTAAAAATATCAGTTTTGGGGATTGATGATGGAAAAATTTTCCACCCTTGAAGTTTTAAAAGTGGGGGCTAAACTTATTTCTGGTTTACAAGACCAATGTTTTTTTTAAACTATTAAAACTAATGTTTATATTTTCTATTTTTACTTCTTTATTGGTTTATTTTGCTGGTGTTTATGTTTTTTCTTCTAAACGTAAACATTTATTAATAGTTCTTCTTAGATTGGAGTATATTGTTCTTTCTTTATTTATATTGATTATTATTTTTCTTATTGAATTTGATTATGATTATTTTTTTCCTGTTATTTTTTTGGTTTTTTCTGTTTGTGAAGGTTCTTTGGGTCTTTCTATTTTAGTTTCAATAATTCGTTCTCATGGAAATGATTTTTTTAATTCTTTTGGATTGTCTTTATGTTAAAGTATTTGTTTATAGCTGTTTTTTTGACCCCTCTTTGTTTATTAAATAATTGTTGATGGTTGGTTCATTCTTTAATGTTTTTATTGAGTTTTGTTTTTATGGTTTGTGTTTATTCTTATGCTGATTTGAATATAATTAGTTATTATTTTGGTGTTGATTATTTTTCTTTTAGTCTAATTTTGTTGAGTTTTTGAATTTGTTCTTTAATAATTACTGCTAGAGGTTCAGTTTATTTAAGTTCTTATCATTCTAATTTTTTTGTTTTTATAGTTTTGTTTTTGATAATTATACTTTATTGTTCTTTTGCTAGATTAAGACTTCTTTCTTTTTATATTTTTTTTGAGGCTAGATTGGTTCCGACTTTGCTTTTAATTTTGGGTTGGGGTTATCAACCTGAGCGTTTACAGGCTGGTATTTATTTAATTTTTTATACTTTAATTGCTAGATTGCCTTTATTATTGGTTTTATTTAAGGTTTATGATTTTTCTAATACTTTATATTTTCCATTATTGTTTGATTTTGGTTCTTATTATTTTATGTTTTATGTTTTTATGGTTTTGGCTTTTTTAGTTAAAATACCAATATTTTTAGTTCATTTATGATTACCTAAGGCTCATGTTGAGGCTCCTATTTCTGGTAGAATAATTCTTGCTGGTGTTTTGTTGAAGTTAGGTGGTTATGGTATTTTTCGTGTAATAAAGGTTATTACTTTTTTAGGTTTAAAATTTAATTATTTTTGGTTGTCTTTGGGTTTATCTGGTGGAGCTATTGTTAGATTTATTTGTTTTCGTCAGGTAGATTTAAAGTCTTTAATTGCTTATTCTTCTGTTGCTCATATAAGAATGGTTATTGGTGGTTTAATAACTATAAATTGATGGGGTTGTATAGGTTCTCTTTCTTTAATAATTGGTCATGGTTTATGTTCTTCTGGTTTATTTTGCTTATCTAATATTATTTATGAACGTTTAGGTAGACGAAGATTATTAATTAATAAGGGTATAATTAATTTAATACCTAGAATAGCCTTATGGTGATTCCTTTTGAGTTCTTCAAATATAGGCTGCTCCTCCTTCATTAAATTGGTAGGTGAGCTTAGTTTATTAAATAGAATTATGTCTTGGTCTTCTTTTAGATTTTTAATGTTGATTTTTTTGTCTTTTTTTAGAGCTGTTTATACTTTATATATATATTCATATTCTCAACATGGGGTTTATTATTCTGGAGTTTACACTTGTTCTCTTGGTTATTTCCGTGAATATCATCTTTTACTTTTACATTGGTTACCTTTAAATATTCTTTGTTTAAGGGGGGAATATTTTTTTGTTTAAGTTGCTTAAGTATTTTAATTAAAAATATTGTTTTGTGGGATCAATGATATGAATTTTGTTCATCTTAAGCCGTGAATTTATTTTCTATTTGTTCTTTGAGTTTTTTTTCTTTATTTTTTTCAAGAACTATGATTTTTATTTTAGGTGTTTATTATTTAATAATTGATTATGGAATTTTTGTTGAATGAGAACTTTTTAATTTGAATGGTTCCATGGTTGTTATAACTTTAATTTTGGATTGAATATCTCTTATTTTTATGTCTTTTGTTATATATATTTCTTCTTTGGTTATTTATTATAGAGAGGATTATATATCGGGAGAAAAAAATATAAATCGATTTATTATTATTGTTTTGATATTTATTCTTTCAATAGCTTTCTTAATTATTAGTCCTAATTTAATTAGAATTTTATTAGGTTGGGATGGTTTAGGATTGGTTTCTTATTGTTTAGTTATTTATTATCAGAATGTAAAGTCTTATGGTGCTGGTATATTAACTGCTTTATCTAATCGTATTGGGGACGTTGCTATTTTAATTTCTATTGCTTGAATATTAAATTTTGGAGGTTGAAATTATATTTATTATTATGATTTTATTTCTAATTCTTTTGAAATAAAGCTAATTACAATACTTATTGTTTTGGCAGCTATAACTAAAAGAGCTCAAGTACCTTTTTCTTCTTGACTTCCTGCTGCTATAGCTGCTCCTACTCCTGTTTCTGCTTTAGTTCATTCTTCTACTCTTGTTACTGCTGGGGTTTATTTATTAATTCGTTTTAGACCAATATTGGAGGTTTATAATTGTGGTTGGTTTTTGTTATTAATTGGTTGTATAACTATATTTATAGCTGGTCTGGGGGCTAATTTTGAATTTGATTTAAAGAAGATTATTGCTCTTTCTACTTTAAGTCAGTTGGGTTTAATAATAAGAATTTTGGCTATAGGTTACCCAAAGCTTGCTTTTTTCCACCTGTTAGCTCATGCTTTATTTAAGGCTTTGTTATTTATGTGTGCAGGTTCAATAATTCATAATTTAAGGGATTCTCAAGATATTCGTTTTATGGGTTCAATTGTTAATTTTATACCTTTAACTTCAGTTTGTTTTAATGTTTCTAGTTTATCTTTATGTGGAATACCTTTTTTGGCTGGTTTTTATTCAAAGGATTTAATTCTTGAGATGGTTTGTTTAAGATGAATTAATTGTTTAATTTTTTTTCTTTATTTTTTTTCTACAGGTTTAACTGCTTCTTATTCTTTTCGATTATTTTATTATTCAATATCTGGTGATAATAATTTTTATTCTAGATTTTCTTTTGATGATAAGGGTTATTATATTTCATTTGGTATAATTGGTTTATTAATTGTTGCTGTTTTTGGTGGAAGACTTTTATCTTGATTAATTTTTCCTATTCCTCATATAATTGTTTTACCTTTTTATTTAAAGTTTTTGACTATTATTGTAGTATTATTAGGATCTTATTTGGGTTATCTTATTTCTAATTTTGATTTTTCTCATGAATTATTTTCTTTAAATTTGCTTTCTTTTGTGAGATTTGCTGGTTCTATATGATTTATACCTTTTCTTTCAACTAAATTTATTAGATATTTGCCTTTAAAGTTTGGTTATTATTCATCAAAGTCTTTTGATTATGGCTGGGGTGAATTATTTGGTGGACAAGGTTTGTATAGATTATTTGTTTATTTAATTTCTTACATTCAAGGTTGATATGATTCAAATTTTAAGATTTATCTTTTAACTTTTATTTTTTGAATATTCATTTTAGTTTTGTTTTTTTTCTTATACTTGAATAGCTTATAATTAGAGCATAACACTGAAGATGTTAAGGAGGTATTTTTACTTTTAAGTATTTACAAATATAATTTATATTATTTTTACAGTGAAAATGTAATGTTTTATTTAAACTATATAAATATAAGAAATGTTAACGGAGTTTAACCGCTAATATAAAAGTTAGCAGCTTTCATATTGGCTTTACATTTCCTTAATTGGAGCTTAATAGTTCAATTATATTATTAACAGTAATACGCCTCTTTTTGGCTTCAATTAATTATTAGAATAAGGGTAATTTTTATACCAATTTTTCAGGTCGAAACTGAATGCGATGGTTCGCTTCTTATTCTATTTAAGGCTAATTGATAATTTCAATACTTTTTGAATGCAACCCAAATGTTATATTTAACTACAGCCCTTATTCTGCTCATTGTAGAGCTCCTTGGTTTCATTCATGATATAATCCTCCTAATAATACTATAATGAAGAATATAGTTGAAGTTGTTCAGATTATAATATTTGATGTTTTGAAAATGATAATGATTGGTAAAATTAGTGCAATTTCTACATCGAAGATTAAAAAGATTACTGCAATTAAGAAAAATCGTAGTGAAAATGGTATTCGTGCTGATCTTTTAGGATCAAAACCACATTCAAATGGAGATCTTTTTTCTCGGTCATTAATTAATTTTTTTGATATTATTGTTGCAAGGATTATTACGATTATTGGGATAATAAATCTAATTAAAACTCTTGTTGATAGAACTATGATTGTTTTTCTTGATTTAATTATCAATCTTTTTGATTGGAAGTCAAATGTACTAATTATACTAGAAAAACAATTATCTACCTCATCAATAAATTGAGATATAAAGGAATAATCAAACAACATCTACAAAGTGTCAATATCATGCTGCTGCTTCAAATCCAAAATGGTGTCTTGGTGAGAATTGATTTATTGAATGTCGTATTAAACATGTTGTTAGGAAGATTGTTCCAATAATTACATGTAGTCCATGAAATCCTGTTGCAACGAAGAATGTTGATCCATATACTGCATCTGCAATAGTAAAAGGTGCTTCTCAGTATTCATATGCTTGTAATATTGTAAAATATAATCCTAATAATACTGTGAAAAATAATCCTTGTAGGGCTTGTGTATGGTTAGATTCTATAAGACTATGATGTGCTCATGTTACTGTTACTCCTGAGGCTAAAAGAATAGCTGTATTAAGTAGTGGGATTTGTATAGGATTAAAAGGTTGAATTCCTATTGGTGGTCATAATATTCCTAGTTCAATTGTTGGAGCTAATCTTCTTCTGAAGAATGCTCAGAAGAATGATATAAAAAATAATACTTCAGATGCAATAAATAAAATTATTCCTCATCGTAATCCAATAGATACAAATCCTGTATGTAATCCTTGATATGTTCCTTCTCGTACTACGTCTCGTCATCATTGGATTATTGTTAATAATGTAATTCCAAATCCAATTATGAATAAATTAATATTAAATAGATGAAATCATTTTGCTAATCCTGATACAAGAACTATTGCTCCAATAGCTCCTGTTAGCGGTCAAGGTCTATAGTCTACTAAGTGAAATGGATGGTTTGAGTGGGTTGTTATCATAAGTTTAATAAACTTCTCTTGAGTATAGAGTGCTTAAGATTGAAAATACATAGGCTTGGATTATAGCTACTGCTGATTCTAGAATTAGAAGAAGTATTTGTCCGATGATTAATAATGAAATTATATTTATTGCTATAGTTGGTCCTGTATTTCCTAGTAAAGTTAATAATAGATGTCCGGCAATTATATTTGCTGCTAGTCGTACTGCTAGAGTACCTGGTCGAATAATATTTCTGATTTGTTTCAATTAAAACTATAAAAGATATTAATGCAGGTGGTGTACCTTGAGGTACAAGATGTGTAAATATATGATTGGTGTGATTAATTCATCCAAATATTATGAATCTCAATCATATAGGTAATGCAATTGCAAATGTTAATGCTAGATGACTTGTTCTAGTAAAAATATAAGGGAACAATCCCATAAAATTATTAAATAATATTATAATGAAGATTGAAATAAAAATGAATGTTGTTCCATTAAATGAACTTGGTCCGATTAGTGTTTTAAATTCATTATGTAAGGTTAAATTTAGTTTGTTCCATAAAATATTAATTCGCGATGGTGTAATCCAGAATATAGATGGAATTAATAATAATCCTAAGAATGTTCTAGTTCAATTTAATGATAAATTAAAAATATTAGTTGATGGATCAAATGTTGAGAATAAATTTGTTATCATTTTCAGTTTAGGTTTTTTATTTTAATTGTTCTTTTTTCTGCTCTTTTAATAACAGTTGGTTTAAATGAAAAAAAGTTTATTTGGTTAAATAAAATTAAAGCTCCTGAAAATATAATAAATAGGGAGAATCATATAAGAGGCGATATTTGAGGGATTTAGATTAAGTTTCCTCATCAGAAGTATTCGTTAATTTACTATTGTTTGGTTTAAGAGACCATTACTTACTTTCAGTCATCTGATGTTTACAAGGTGTACTAATATTTTTAGTTATTTTAGATTGACATTCTAATGTTATGTGTTTAACTAACTCCTTAAATTATCTTAGATAATCATTTAATAAATAAATTTACTGAAGTTCTTTCAATTACAATTGGTATAAATCTATGGTTTGCACCACAAATTTCTGAACATTGACCGAAGAATAATCCTGGCCGATTTATTGTAAATGTTCCTTGATTTAATCGTCCAGGGGTAGCATCAATTTTAACTCCTAGAGCAGGTACAGCTCATGAATGGAGAACATCTGAAGCTCTTGTTAATACTCGTACCTCTGTATTCATTGGAAGAATTGTTCGATTATCTACATCTAATAATCGAAATCTGTCTGATTCTAAATCTTGTTCTGGTGTTATATATGTATCAAACTCTACATCTATAAAGTCTGAATATTCATATCTTCAATATCATTGTCGGCCAATTGTTTTAATTGTAATTATTGCATCTACTGAATCATCAAGTAAGTATAATAATCGTAATGATGGTAATGCAATAAAAATTAAAGTAATTGCTGGTAGTGCTGTTCAAATAGTTTCAATTAAGTGTCCATGAAGTATATTTCGGTTTGTGTAGGAAATGAATAGTATATATCTTAGGGAGTAACCTACAATTACTGTAATTAATAATAAAACAACCATAGTATGATCATGGAAGAATGATAATTGCTCCATTAATGGTGAAGCTCCATCTTGAAGTGATAAATTTGATCATGTTGCCATATATTCTAATAAAAGGTCAAACCTTTATTTGTAGAGCTTAAATCTACTGCACTAATCTGCCATATTAGAATCTAGAAATTAATGGTAGTTCTGAATAACTGTGTTCAGCAGGTGGATTATTTTGTAATCATTCTGTTGATCTTCTTAAATTTGCTCTAAATATAATTGCTCGGTTTGTAATTATTCTTTCTCATATGATTACAATAAATATAATGATTCCTACAATGGAAATTGTAGATCCAATTCTTGATACTACATTTCATGATGTATAAGCATCTGGATAGTCTGAGTACCGTCGAGGTATTCCTGCTAATCCTAAAAAGTGTTGTGGGAAGAAAGTTAGGTTTACTCCAATAAATATAATTGTAAATTGAATTTTTAATCATGTATTATTTATAGTTAATCCCGTGAATAGTGGATATCATTGGATTACTCCTCCTATAATTGCAAATACTGCTCCTATAGATAATACATAATGGAAATGTGCTACTACATAATATGTATCATGCAATACAATATCTAAAGATGAATTTGCTAATACTAATCCTGTTAAACCTCCAATTGTAAATAGAAAAATGAACCCAAGGGCTCATAATAATGGTGGATTAAACTTGAATTTAGTTCCGTATAAGGGGGCTATTCATCTAAATACCTTAATTCCCGTTGGTACGGCAATAATTATTGTTGCTGATGTAAAATATGCTCGTGTGTCTACATCTATTCCTACTGTAAATATATGGTGTGCTCATACAATAAATCCTATTAATCCAATTGATAGCATAGCGTAAATCATACCTAATGTTCCGAATGATTCAATTTTTCCTCTTTCTTGACATACAATATGTGAAATAATACCAAATCCCGGTAAAATTAGAATGTAAACTTCTGGGTGGCCAAAAAATCAAAATAAATGTTGATATAAAATTGGGTCTCCTCCACCTGCTGGATCAAAAAATGATGTATTTAAATTTCGGTCTGTAAGTAATATTGTAATAGCCCCTGCTAAAACAGGAAGTGAAAGAAGTAATAGAAGAGCTGTAATTGCTACAGATCATACAAATAAGGGCGTTTGATCTAGGGTTATACTTTCTGATCGTATATTAATTGCTGTTGTAATAAAGTTTACTGCTCCTAGAATTGATGATACACCTGCTAAATGCAGTGAAAAAATAGCTAGATCTACGGATGCTCCCCCATGAGCAATAGCCCCTGCAAGTGGGGGGTAAACTGTCCATCCTGTGCCAGCACCATTATCTACTATGGAAGATGTAAGAAGAAGGGTTAAAGATGGTGGTAGTAATCAAAAACTTATATTATTTATTCGTGGAAATGCTATATCTGGTGCTCCAATTATTAATGGTACAAGTCAATTACCAAATCCACCAATTATAATAGGTATTACTATAAAGAAAATTATAACAAATGCGTGGGCTGTAATAATAACATTATAGATTTGGTCATCACCAATTAATGATCCTGGTTGACCTAATTCAGCTCGGATAATTATTCTTATTGATGTTCCTACTATTCCTGCTCATGCTCCAAATAAAAAGTATAAAGTACCAATGTCCTTATGGTTTGTTGAGAATAATCATTTTTGCGGTAAGATGGCTGAACTTTAGGTGGTAGACTGTAAATCTACTTATGAGATATTTTCTCTCTTACTATAATTGGTCTTATATTCAATTATGATTCTAGACTGCAATTCTAGAGGTGTAGAATTTTTTTTACTAAGGCCTAAAAGATACCCTTTTAATTATAACTTTGAAGGTTATTAGTTTGATTAACTTAAGTCCTTAGTATAATGAGACTAGAGTTGATGTTGAAATCAGTCCTATTGTTGAGATTATTACAGTTAAGGATAGAATTATTCTTGATTTTTGTTGGTTTAAATTTATTGATCATGAATTTTCAGTATATGATATAATTAAAGCCGAAAATCTAATTCGTATGTAATAATATAGTGTAATTGTGGTTAATACAACTATAATTGTTATAATAGTTGTTATGTTATTTTCTATAAGCGATTGTATAACAATTCATTTTGGAAGGAATCCAAGGAATGGTGGTAATCCACCTAAAGATAGAAGTGATAAAAATATTATAAATTTAATTTCAGTTTTTATATTTCTTGCTGAATAAATTTGGTTTATAAAGAATAGATTTATTTGCTTAAATAACAATACTATAATTAAACTTAGTAAAGAATAGATAATGAAGTATAGTTCTCAAATGGTTTCTCTAACAGTTAATGATCTAATTATCCATCCTAAATGTCTAATTGATGAATATGCTAAAAGTTGACGTAGTGATGTTTGATTTAAACCTCCTATTGCTCCAATAATAATTCTAAAAATAATAATGGTTCAAATGAATACTCTTAATTGAATACAATAAGATAAAACTATTATTGGAGCAATTTTTTGTCATGTTATTAATATTAAACAATTATTTCATCTTGAAGCACCTATTACTTCTGGAAATCAAAAGTGGAAGGGTGCAGCTCCAATTTTTAATAATAATCTAGAGCTAATTATTATTGATGGAATAATTTGTGTTTCTCATCCTGTTGGGTATTTTATTTGAATCATCAGAATTGAAAATAATAATATTGTCGATGCTATTGCTTGGACAATAAAATATTTGATTGATGATTCATTTATTATTATATTTTTATTTCTTGTTAGGAGCGGAATAAGTGAAAGTAAGTTGATCTCTAGTCCTATTCAAACTCCAAATCAGGAGTTTGATGAAATGGACAGGATCGTTCCTATCATTAATGTTGATAGGAAGAGAAGTTTTGTAGAGTTGTTGGTCATTAAAAAGGAGAGGATTAATACCTCTATAAATGGGGTATGAACCCATTAGCTTATTTAGCTTACCTTTTTACATTAAGGTGTAAGATGCACATTAGTTTTTGATACTAAAGGAGTCAGTTTAATTCTGTCTTATGTAATTTTAATGAAGGTAATTTATTACTTTATTTACCCTATCAAGGTAACCCTTTAATCAGGCACTTCATT